AAGAACTCAATGGGACTCGCCCACTTCTTGAATCATAGTAAAGAAGTGGGCGAGTCCCATTGAGTTCTTTTCTTAATAACCATAAGATTTGATTTGTACAAATGAAAAAAATAGAAATCGTTGACAAAGGGAATCAAGAACCGTATAGTATTTCGGCACAAGAAAGGGATGTGGAAAATTCCTTTTCTTATGCGGAAGGCTAAGGCTAAGAAGAAGATGAATAATCCCTTCTAGAATTCTTTGTTCCTACCCCTCTGTTTGTATTTCTTTTACTTATCTTATATTTAGTATTCAGTTGAATCGATCCTATTATAATCAAAACCTATATGATGCTTTGATGACTGAAAATTTTGAGATAGTTACACCGCTCAAATTTAATTATATAATTGCCAACAAAAAAAGAGTGTTTTTTTTACTTTATTGGATTTGGACGGTGAAAAATCTGCGAACCTAAAAATTCATTTCGGACAATTGAACCTTCTCAAACTGTTTCTTTTTAAGAACCAAAAAGATTTGTGCCAAAATAACCGATGCCAAGAAGAACAAAAGGCCCTGGACGCGTAATGGATCTTGAAGTACTATTTCTGCATCCCCCTGACCAAATCCACCCACATTGGGGTTACTCGTTAATGGTTGATCCAGTTTGATAGATTCGCCCTCCGAAACAAGAAGTTCTGGTCCTGGAGGGATAATATCAAACACTTGACGGCCATCCGATGGATCCATTATGGTTATCTCATACCCCCCCTTTTTTTCTTTGCGTGTAATTTTGCTTACTCTCCCTGCTGCCGTAGCATTATAAACTGTATTGTTACTCTTGCTCCCGTCGGGATAAATCTGGCCCCTTCCTCTGTTCCCGCCTACATATATGGGATATTTTAAGAAATGGGCATCCTTATTAGTGGCGGGGTCGGGTGAAAGAATAGGAAAAGTAATTTCACTATATTTCTGACCAGGAACAGGACCTATTACAAGAATATTTTTTTTAGCGGGGCGATAGTTTTGAAAAGAAAAATTGCCTATCTTTTCTTTGATCTCGGGCGAAATCCGATCTGGGGGGGCTAATTCAAACCCCTCAGGTAAAATAAGAACAGCTCCTACATTCAAAGCCCCCTTTTTCCCATTAGCAAGGACTTGTTTGACTTGCATATCATAAGGAATGTGAATAACTGCTTCAAATACAGTATTGGGAAGTACCGTTTGTGGAACCTCAATATCCACAGGTTTATTTGCTAAATGGCAATTGGCACATACAATACGCCCAGTTGCTTCTCGTGGATTTTCATAACCCTGTTGTGCAAAAATGGGATATGCATTTGAAATAGGCGCGGGAGATATTATATATAGCATCAGCGCTATGGAAATGGATCGAGTAATCTCTTCCTTTATCCAAGAAAAAATATTTCTAGTTTGCATGGTTCAATCATTGATCCCGAAAATTTCTACGATAAAATTAGGTAGGTCGCTAGTATAGTTCCCTATCCACAATTCTGCTATTTCCCGAAAGAGTTTAGTTTTATTCTATTTATTAGAATAGAGGAGGAATCTCCTGGGTGGGTAAAAATAGGAGATGGTGTTTTATGTACAAAGTACCAAGCATTATCATTAGAATGGGATTGTGGATTATTTTTCAGTCACTCATTGAATGATAAATTATTACAAGTGATGGAGATAGGCAATTTAAATAACGGAAGACCCAATATTTAAAAATTGTATCTAGAATGACTGGCAAAGTGCAAGCAAGAACAGATATAATTTGATCGTTATGAGCAAATCCAAAATCTTTGTAGACGGAGCCAACAATTAATTCCCAACCGTGGGTCGAATGGAATCCAACACAGAAATCAATTATTAAAAGAATAAAAAAGGCTTTTATTGTGTCGCTTAAGTTATAGAGAAAGTCTTGAACCCAAGAGTTAAGAATAACAAGTTCTTTATTACCCATAGTATAAAAAGCGCTTAGAATAATGAAACAGAGTAAATTTGTTGCGAAGTGCAAAATTGTATGGATACGACTCTCCTTGTGCATCTTGATCAATTGAATCGTTTCGGTGTGGATTCCTACACGAATATTTTGTAGATCTATTTCAGGGGATTCTTTTAGCATTTCTTCCAACCGGAAGAGTTCCTCTAATTCTATGTATTTTTCTAGAATACCCTTTTCTTGAATATCATTCAAAAAGGTTTCGGGCTGTCTAGTATCCCACCAATTAGTAACCCAAAAGTCAAAGCTTTTAGTAAATGAGAGAGAGACCCACCAGGGCAAAAATACTACAGATGCAAGATATAGAAGGGAAATGAATTCTTTCTTTTTTGCCATTTTTGATTCGCGAATTTTATTGAATTTAAATCAACCCGCCTCGTTCGTTAACTCTAACTCTATGTGATCCAATAGTGCTATCAAGCATGAGTTCTATATCTAGTCTAAGATATTGGGATGTTCCCTAATTCTTATTTGTCATTCAATTCAGTGGTCAGACGTTGAATTTTGAACGAATACAGAAATCAAATAAGAGTTTCTGGATAAAGAAATAAAACAAGATATATATACTGTTTCCAAATATCTCAATTGCAAAGCCCTCCCCTTTTGAGGAATGCCCGAAAAAGCCACTTCCAACTATTCGGGGTTCGAGACGAAAAAAACCTTTTCTATTTTTATCAATAGAAAATAAAGTACATTGACAAAAGAAAGGAGATAATTTACAAGATATTTGGTATCTATCAGTATCTCACTCATCAATTCAAAACATAAAAAATATTAAAAATAAAACAAAAAATTTGTTCCATAAAGAGAAAAAAGTTTTGATAGATATGATGCTAGATATGATGAATCCTTTATTTTGTTGCTTGTTTTGTTACTAAATAGGGTTGATTGGATTATCAACAAATTTGCCAACAAGCACAATATTCTTTTTTGTTTTTTCTACATATCAAAAAGATTGTAAATACAAATAATGCTTTGGTTTTTTGTTCCATAAAAACAAATGGATACTTTAGCTAGAATGAGCGCTCAGAAGAAACTTTTCTAACTTTTCTACTTTTCTATAGTTTCTATTTTCTATAGTTTTCATAGAGTCTAGAAAAAGAAAATAAGATTCTGCAGTAGAAAAAAACTGAAAAAAAAAATGGAGCTTGTTCGTTTCAAAAAACTTCAATTGGTACACGCAAGAAATAGGCCAATTCGGCAGCTTTTTGTTCAATTTCTCGCGGGGTCAAATTCTCATCAGTACGGGTCAAGGGAATGGCCCCCTGGCCTCTGATTTCCATATAAAGAACACGGCGAGCAAAAATTCCCTCTTTAACTTCTATTCTGATGGACTGAATATCTTTCATAAGAAATTGTATAAAGATACGACGGTTTTTTCCCGGAAATCCCCATCGAAAAATACACACTATTCCTTGTTTTCTAGAGAATTGATCATAACCACTACCTACATTCCATGAAATTGTACACCACAAATAGGAACTAATAAAGAGACCTGCGATCCCATAGAAAGACATCACGAGCCCTTGGGGGAAAAAAATGATTTGTTGAGAGGGAAATAAGGATATCAAATTTCTACCAAGATAACTGGAAGTTCCAACCAAGAAGAATCCTAATGAACCTAAAAGAAGGATAAGGGCCCAGCAGAGATTACTTGTTTTTCGAGACCCCGCTATAAGTTCTATCCATATATATTCTGATCGCCAACTCATACTAATACTAAATTCAGTTGCATTTTATTTGAAGAATAACCCCCAAAAAATCAATTTGACTTTCCTTTTTTTGTTTGTTTCAGTTTCAAAAATAACTCTTATCAACTAGCATTCAAGCCTTCCAATTAGTAGTAATTTATTAAATTGGTTAGATCTTAACTTAAATAATAACACACTCCTCTCTAGATATTTACCTAGCCATTTCTATAAATAGAAAGAAATAGGCTTTCTATTTCAGCCATCCGCGCGCTGGCCCTATCCTATCCTGGTCTATTTGAAATGAAAATAGCTATAACTCATTTACCTGTTTACGCATACATAACAGCTCTATCATTTATGTTCGGAGCAACCCATGCGTTATAACCTATAATATAGATAAAAGTCTTGAACCAAAAAACAGATTCAATTTTATCAGATCTAAAAAATCTTGTTTTTTTGAACATGAAGAAATAAAGAAGCCATTGCAAGTGCCGGAAAGACTAGGCCCACTAAAGGCACAAAAATAGAGGGTAAGCTGTTGAGAGTTGTCATAGAATGGGTACCTCGATTTACTATTTTATTTGTACCTGTAATTTTTAGATTGGTATAAAAATAGCTTATACTAATTCTAATTTGTGTCTAATTATACTAAGTATATCTAAGCACTTATATATACTAAGTGCAAGGAATGGGGAACTCAAGAAAAGAATTTCTTTATTCATCTTTGTACATAAACGATATAGATGATAATTGACCTTCTTGTTATTCTTCATTTGTATTTGTATTCTTCATTTCTTACAAATTCCCGAAAGATTCGTTACAATAAAATCGCAGTCAAAATCCGAAGATTCTATTTTGACTGCGATTCCGATTTGCCACAACTAACTTAAAATTTCTTTTTTAAGGATCTAACAAAGCAAAAATGAAGTGAAACTTGAATAACTCACTCATAACTTGTTTTACAATTGTACGCGGAACGATCATGTCAAAAGCGCCCTGCTCGAATAAATATTCTGTTTCCTGAATTCCCTCCGGAATCTCAATCTTGAGTATCTCTTCAGTTATTATTTTACCCGTAAATGCAATAGTTGCATTGGGTTCTGCAATACTAATATCGCCCAACATACCAAAACTCGCGATCACACCGCCAGTAGTAGGGGAGGTAAAGATTGGTATATAATATAATTTTTTTTTTTTATTCTTTTCTTTTTCTTCTTTATAGGAAAGTAAAGAAGATGCTATTTTTCCCATCTGCATTAAGCTGATAATCCCTTCCTGCATGCGCGCTCCGCCGGAAGCGCACACTAGAATAAGGGGTAAACCATTAGTGGTGGCATACTCGATCAACAGAGTGATTTTTTCACCTACAACAGCGCCCATACTACCCCCGATAAAATCGAAATCCATAGCACCAAGTGCTACGGAAATACCATTGATTTTACCTGTGCCTGTTTGAATGGCGTCGTTTAATCCGGTTTCTTCTTGATACAAATCAATCTTATCTTTATAAGAGAGGTCCTCTTCTTCGGCGATTTCCTCTTCAGAGAGGTCTTCGCCGATTTCCTCCTTGCCTTCTTCCTCACGCGGCCGATCTTGGCCCTTTGGTTCGTTATCAAACTCAACCTCCGAAAATGGTTCCTCATCGGATTCGAGTAATTCTGGCATGGAAACCATGTCCTCGTTCGAAAATGGTTCCTCATCGGATTCGAGTAATTCTGGCATGGAAACCATGTCCTCGTTCGAAAATGGTTCCTCATCGGATTCGAGTAATTCTGGCATAGAAACCATGTCCTCGTTCGAAAATGGTTCGTCATCGGATTCGAACAATTCTGGCATAGAAACCATGTCCTCGTTCGAAAATGGTTCCTCATCGGATTCGAGTAATTCTGGCATAGAAACCATGTCCTCGTTCCAAAATGGTTCGTCATCGGATTCGAACAATTCTGGCATAGAAACCATGTCCTCGTTCATCGCAGCCCAAGTATCCGGATCAATCAAAAGCTTGATCCTCTCGCGGCTATTCATACGCATGTGAAATTCACAATGTTCGCACATGGATTTTCGAAGTATGGTCCACCATAAGTACTGAAGTGTCTCGCACCACTCGCAAAAAACCCACTCACCCGGGTACGGGTTATCGCTCTGAGGAGTCTCCAGCCCAATGTTATTATAACGTTTCCGCTTGTCTTCTTGCTTAGGATTATAAGCAGGACAGTCGTCCGAACATATGAGCAAAAATGTCTTTGTTTTTCTATTAAAAATAAAAAAAAGGACATGTTTTCTGCGACAACAACCAAAATGATCGTGATCTGCTGCAGTAGAAGGAGGACGAGGAGGTTTTCCACCACCGGACCGATTTCCATCTCCCTTAGCTTCAGCAAGTGGAAGATGTTTTGAGTCTTGTTGAACTGGTTGAACATCCATTACACAATCGTTTTTCTTAAAAAAAAATCTCTGTTTCAATTTCAATCTAATCATATTGATTATTTTTGCCAATCATATTAATAAGTTTTGTTTTATATATAAACAAATAAACAAATATAAAAAAAATAATAAAACAAAACTTATTACTTATTAAGGATCATTAACATGAATCACTTTTTAAACCGGGGTTTAAAAAGGTATCCAAATTTTTGAAAAAAAAAAATTATACCTTTAATAAAACATAAGGTGTCATTATTTTGTTTTTTTTTTTCAAAAAAATGACACCTTTTTTTATCTATTTTTGTCCTATTTTTTTTTATCTAAAAAAAATAAAACAAAAGTAAAAAAGCAAACTAAGTAAAAAAAGATTTTTTATCCAACGAAGTATCGTTTTTCCAAACGAGTGAGACGAAAGGTGAGATAAAATTTTATCAACCAAAAAATATCCACAAAACAAAACGAACACTATAAATAGGAAAACGAATGGATCTCCCCCATTTCCATTTCCGCTGCAGAGAATATTTTGCACTCCTAAAATTTTTCGATCTAGGAGCTTTTTTAGAGCTTTTCCGGTGGAAACCGGGTCATCCACGATAATTATTGAAGATAATGAGTTTGCGATTTTTCGCAAATAATCTGCTATTTGCTTAAGAAAGTTGAACACCTTTTCTTTTCTAACCCCGACTTTTCTAAATTCCTGACTCAACTCCTCTGTATAAAAACATCGTCTTTTTCCGGGCATTAGAACCGCGAAAAAACTCATTTTGCACCTCCTTTGGATTCCTTGGATAAGTTGGATTGAAAATCAAATATCATTTTTTTTATTTTAATGAATTTCTAAAAATAATTTTAGAAAATTTCTAAAATAAAAAAATGAACAATAAAAAAATGAACAATAAAAAAAAAAAAAGAAAATGAGCTATTTTGATTCTTGTTCTATTTGTTATTTATGATAATAGAGAACTTTGAATGAAAAAGCACGAGAAAGGTACACTTTTAACGACGAAAATAAAGTATTCAAAGGCCTTTCTTATTATAGAGAAAATTATAGAGAAAAAGGTTCTATTCGAGTACGTTAGTGTTAAGAAAGAGTAGAACGAATGAAAAACATAACGAATTTAAAAAAAGAGCTAACAAAAAAAACACAGGTTCAAAGTAAACCTGGGGATAGAGGGACTTGAACCCTCACGATTTCTAAAGTCGACGGATTTTCCTTTTACTATAAATTTCATTGTTGTCGGCATTGACATGTAGAATGGGACTCTATCTTTATTCTCGTCCGATTAATGAATTCTTCAAAATCTTCAAAAGATCTATCAGACTATACTATGGAGTAAATAATTCGATCCATATTCTATTTTTTTTCAACCTAGAATCAATTCACGACACAACAATTCTTCC